TCAAACTCAAAATTCCATTGCGGGAAGCTTTTATCTTTTTGATTCATATCTCCTATTCTAATATTAAAGTGATATGGAAATATCCATCTCTATTTGAAACTTGGAAGAAAATAGTATTCTTTGGAGTCGCGAAGGAGTCGCGACTGGAATCCTGTTACATTAGAATTCAATCCTTTTTGAAAGTCAAAACCTCCAATTCCAATTTTCCATTTTGTTTGTGAGATCGCAAATACCCTCAAACACCTTCACCAAATTCCTACCTTTCCTTTATAGAATAGGTCTTTTTTCCAATTTTCCATTTTGTTTGTGAGATCGCAAATACCCTCAAACACCTTCACCAAAATCCTATCTTTCCTTTATAGAATAGGTCTTTTTTTTTCTTTTTTTCAAAGAAAGAGACTCAAGACCCTTCTTCAAAGTCAGAAGAGTCTTCTGACTTTGAAGAAGAGTCTTCGTCAATCCCAGTCTTGGTCAGCGTCTTCCCAGTCGTCCCAGTCTTCCGAGTCTTGCCAGTCGTCTGGACTGTCTTCCGAGTCTTCTCCAAAGTCAGAAGACTTGATTGCCTTCACTCTCACTCTTTCGGCGAGGTCGGAGTAAGTTCCTTTTTTTTCTCCAGCATAAAAGGAAAGAAAAAGAGTAATCACTTTTTCGGAAGCTTTGAGAAGTGCATCATAAGGAGTCACCCTACCATCTGTAGAGATTTCCAGAAAAAGCATTTCCGTTTGAAGATTCTCATTTTCAAAATCTTGGAGGTGAATACTCTCGCTAAACTTTTGAACGGGTGTGAAGACGGCATCTATCGCGTATCCATCCTCAGGGGGAAATCGAGTTTCTAGTCGTCTCGGTGGTAGAGAATCTGCTGAATTCGTTTCAATAGTTAATTCAGCAAAAAATCGAACGTTTTCCGTTATGGTCGCTATTACTTGTGTTTTATTAAGGATTACGATACCAGGTGGACATTTTATGTCCTTAGCCCTTACGCTTCGCGGTCCCTGGAGATCGATACTAGCATAAAGAGGTCCCTGCAAATCACCCAAATCTGATCTGAATTTTATTTTTAATTTAATTTGATTTAAATTATCTAAAATTTCAGATATTGATTCTTTAACCCCATATATGTTCTGCAACACGTTCGTTGCACGTGAATGTCGGAATTTAACATGTGTAAAACATGTGCATTCAATTGCGTTAAATAAAGTCTTTCTTAAGGTACTGCTTATTAACTGTCCTTGCCCCTTTTTCAGGGGACCAAGGGCAAACCTCCCACACACAAGATTCTTTTTCACTACGTTGTAGGCCAAAAATTCCCATTGCGGGAAGCTTTTATCTTTTTGATTCATATCTCCTATTCTAATATTAAAGTGATATGGAAATATCCATCTCTATTTGAAACTTGGAAGAAAATAGTATTCTTTGGAGTCGCGAAGGAGTCGCGACTGGAATCCTGTTACATTAGAATTCAATCCTTTTTGAAAGTCAAAACCTCCAATTCCAATTTTCCATTTTGTTTGTGAGATCGCCAATAGCCTCCACCAAATTCCTATCTTATCCTTTATAGAATAAGTCTTTTTTTTTGCTTGAATTCACCCAAATGACGAAAAAAATCGATTACGATTTGCAAAGAAAAGTTTTCTTTCGAGAATCAGAAAGATTTTTCTTAATACTTGACTGGTCTGTTTCCGCAAGCCGATCTATTATGATTTTCATCGAAAAGTTTTCTTTCATATCTTTTTTTTATTAAAAGTAATAGCTTCCCTTGCTGTTTCTGCTGATTCTTATAATCAGCTCTGATGATGATTCTGCCTTTGGTGTCTTTTATTGTAGGACGAGTTCTGGTGGCATAAAGATTACAATTACCATACATATAACAAGATTTCTCCATCCAAGAATTTGATTTGTTTTCTTGATGAATAGTTTTCTCCTTTTTGGTGTTCCATTTTTTTTCTACGTACGTCGTTTTTTAGGAGGCCTACACCCGTTGTGTGGTAATGGTGTTCGGTCTCGTAAAAAATGCAATCGGACGCCACTTCTAAAAATAGCTCGTAATGCTGCATCCCTTCCACGACCAACACCTTTTACCAAGACAACAGCTCGGTGCATACCTTGATCCACTACTGTGCGAATAGCATTTTCGGTTGTTGTTTGGGCCGCAAACGGCGTCCCCCTTCTTTTACCCTTGAATCCACAAGCGCCAGCAGAGGCCGAAGTAACCACTCGGCCTGATACATCAGTAACAGATACAATCGTATTGTTAAAACTTGCTTGAACGTGAATAATTCCTTTGGGTATTTTCCGTATACTTTTACGCAAACGAGTGCGTCTATTCCTATTCGAACTATATCTTCGTAAAGTTTTTGCCATATTTTATCATATTTCTAAAGATAAGTTAGAGAGATATGGAAATATCCATGTTGATTTGAAAATAGATTTTTTGTTTGTTTTTATTCTATTTTTTTACTTTCTAAAATTCTTTTTTTTTTTAGAAAAAAGGTTATCGCTGTCTTTGTTTATGTCGTGGATTGGAACAAATGACTCTAATTCGCCCTTTCCTACGGATCAGCCGACACCTTGTACAAATTTTACGAACAGAGACTTTTAATTTCATATTTTTTATTGCTTAACCTTGAATCTATTTGCTTGGAAGAAACTAGTGTTCTTTGGAGTCGCGACTGGAATCCTGTTACATTAGAATTCAATCCTTTTTGAAAGTCAAAACCTCCAATTCCAATTTTCCATTTTGTTTGTGAGATCGCAAATACCCTCAAACACCTTCACCAAATTCCTACCTTTCCTTTATAGAATAGGTCTTTTTTCCAATTTTCCATTTTGTTTGTGAGATCGCCAATACCCTCAAACACCTTCACCAAATTCCTACCTTATCCTTTATAGAATAGGTCTTTTTTTTTGCTTGAATTCACCCAAATGACGAAAAAAATCGATTACGATTTGCAAAGAAAAGTTTTCTTTCGAGAATCAGAAAGATTTTTCTTAATACTTGACTGGTCTGTTTCCGCAAGCCGATCTATTATGATTTTCATCGAAAAGTTTTCTTTCATATCTTTTTTTTATTAAAAGTAATAGCTTCCCTTGCTGTTTCTGCTGATTCTTATAATCAGCTCTGATGATGATTCTGCCTTTGGTGTCTTTTATTGTAGGACGAGTTCTGGTGGCATAAAGATTACAATTACCATACATATAACAAGATTTCTCCACCCATTCTTTTTAGTCGAGCCTCTCGGTCTGTCATAATACCCTTAGAAGTAGAAAGAATTGCAATCCCCATTCCGCCCAAAATCCTAGGAATTTTTTGATAGTTAGAATAGATTCGTAGACCGGGTCGACTGACCCGTTTAAAATTTAAAAAAGTTCTATACGGACCCTTCCTATTCCTTCTATGGCGTAGGGTTAAAATCAAAAAGGATTTGTCGCTTTCCCGATGTGTCCTCGTATTTTTGATAAAACCCTCTCGTAACAGTATTTTCACAATGTTTTGGGCGATGTTAGTACATGTTATTCGAACGGTCTCTTTTTTAGCCATATCGGCATTTCTTATAGAGGTTAATATGTCAGAAAGAGTGTCCTTACCCATGATAAACTAAATTGTTGCCTTCAAATTTTTTATAATCAACATGTATTTTGATTTCTGAATTCTTAAAGGTATATACCTGAGACATAATCTCCCATACTGATAAATGGATTTCATTCAAATACTAGATCACAGTTTCCTTTGAAAAGACTTCTTATATTATTTCAGGCGCTAATGACCTCATTTTGCTGAACTTTGTACCTTTGAATTCTTCGGTGATCGCACCAAGAATGCGAGTTCCTACTGGATTTTTGTCTTTATTAATGACAATTGCAGCATTGTCATCATATCGTATTATCATACCATCATCACGTTTGAATTCTTTACAAGTCCGTACAATTAAAGCTTTGATCACTTCTGATCGTTTTAGAGCCGAAGTTGGCATTGCTTCCTTAATCACAGCAACAATAATGTCGCCAATATGAGCATATCGTGGATTACTAGCTCCTACGATTCGAATACACATCAATTTCCGGGCACCGCTGTTGTCCGCTACATTCAAAAGGGTCTGAGATTGAATCATATCGTTTTTTTGTTTTTTTGTTTTTTTGTTTAGCCTGCTCTTTCGACGCAAAGCACGAAGTAAAAAAAAAGAAATCTTTTTTGTCCAAAAAACCTGCAATTCTTTTTTTTTATCCCCAAGGCTTCCTTACTTATTTTGGTTCTACATTCCTATTTCGAAATAATGAATTGAGTCCGTATAGGCATTTTTGATGCAGCTATTTCAATAGCCTTTCTAGCTATATTTTCCGCTACTCCGCCCATTTCATAAAGTATTCTACCCGGTTTAACCACAGCTACCCAATATTCGGGAGATCCTTTACCCGACCCCATACGCGTTTGTGTAGGTTTGACTGTAACGGGTTTGTCTGGAAAAATACGCACCCATATTTTTCCACCGCGACGTACATTTCGTGTCATTGCTCGCCGCCCTGCTTCTATTTGTCGAGAGGTGAGCCAAGCGGGTTCAAGTGCTTGAAGAGCATATTTACCGAAAGAAATACGACTGCCTCCAGAAGATCTTCCTTTCATTCTTCCTCTATGTTGTTTACGGAATTTGGTTTTTTTTGGACTCAACATATCAATTCTATTCTATCCTTTTTCGAATTCTTATGCAACCCTCTAGAATTGTTCCTTTTTTTGGTTGAACAAAAAACGAACGAAAGAATTTTTCATTTTTTGTTCTAGCATTGGATAGTAGGATTTCCCGTCTCAAAAGATCCAAACTTTTATACCCAATACCCCATGGATAGTTAGAACTTGAGTGGAACCAAAATCGATTTTAGCGGTAACGGTTTGGAGAGGGACTCGACCCTTTCTAAGCCATTCGACGCGTGCCATTTCTTGTGCTTTTCCGCCAATACATCCGGAAATTTGTACTTGAATTCCCTTTTTATATGCTTTTTCGACTAATTGAACAGCCTTTTTCATTGCTTTGCGAAATGAAACTCTCTTCTTTAATTGGTCGGCTATAAATTCTCCAAGAATAGTAGGGTCTCCGTAAGGGTTTTTCATTTTTCTAACAGCAATATTCAGTTTTCGGTTGTGAATGAAGTGAATGGCTTTTTTTAAACTTACCTGTAATTCTTTGATTTTGGTTTTGGGCGGTTCATCCTCTGTTAATAAGTTTGAGAATCCCATATAGATTATGACTTTAACCACATCGATTCTTTTGTCAATCTGTATTCGTGAAATTACATCCGTAACGGAGGAGATTCTCTTCTTTTCTATATAATTTTTAATGTGTTCTCGTATTTTGTGATCTTCTTGTAGGCCTTCAGAATAATCTTTTCGTTCTTCAAACCAAATAGAGTGATGGGTTTGGGTTGTACCAAGTCGGAAACCTAATGGATTTATTTTTTGTCCCATAATACCTCCCTACTATACATAGGTTTTCTGATATATTCTTCATATTTTTCGTTTAATGATATATCCCTCAATACGATAGTGATATGACAAGTGGATCTTTTTATCGGATAACTCTGTCCCTTAGCTCGAGGTTTGAATTTTTTCGCAGTAGTCCCCTCATTGACTTCGGCTTTACTAATGATTAAACTTGTTTCGTCGAAATTCATATTGTGAATACCGTTTGCTGCTGCGGAATAAATTAATTTTAAAATTGGATAACATGCTCGATAAGGCATGAGGGCTAGTATCATCAGTGTTTCTTCGTAGGAACGTCCACGAATCTGATCAATCACTCTTCTCGCTTTGTGAGTAGACATAGGAATATGTTTACCTAAAGCCGATACTTCTGTATATTGCTTCTTCTTTGTTTTTTTTATCATGGCGTACCTCCCCCTCTCACTAATGACCGATAATTATCTATATTCATTTTATTAACGACGAGATTTAGGATCACTTTTTCTTTTAACAGGTTTAGTATCACTTTTTCTTTTAACAGGTTTAGTATCACTTTATTAACGACGAGATTTAGGATCACTTTTTTTTTTTAACAGGTTTAGTATCACTTTTTCTGTTAACAGCTTTAGTATCACTTTTGCTTTTAACAGCTTTAGTATCACTTTTGCTTTTAGAGTTTGGTTTATTAAAAATTCTAGTGGGTACAAAATCTCCCAATTTATAATTGACCATATATTTCGTTATAGGAATAGGCACATGTTCCCTCCCGTTATGGATATAAATAGTGTATCCGATCATTGAGGGTATAATGGTAGATGCACGCGACCAAGTTTTTAGGAAATCTTTCTGGGCCTTGGCATTCAGTTTCTCGATTTGATTTAATAAATGATTCGCTACAAAAGGGTTTCTTTTTACTGAAGGGAACGGCTTTTTGTTTTGTTTTTTAAATGAACGGAACACAGTCAATTCCTCCTTATTGAATTCTTATTTTATTCTTGAAACTTTTTTCTTGTTTCTTTTTGAAAGACGATGAAATCAATTCTCTTTTTTCTCCTATTTACTACGGCGACGAAGAATCAAATTATCATTATATTTTTTCCTTTTTCTAGTTCTTATTCCGAGTGCAGGACGGCCCCATGGGGTTGCGGGTTTTTTTCTACCAATTGGGGCTTTCCCTTCACCACCCCCATGGGGGTGGTCTACAGGGTTCATAGCTACTCCTCTTACTACAGGACGCTTCCCTAGCCAACGTTTAGATCCGGCTCTACCCAAACTTTTCCGGTTCACTCCAACATTCCCCACTTGTCCGACTGTTGCTGAGCAGTTTTGGGATATCAAACGTACCTCTCCAGAAGGTAATTTGACTGCGGCCGATTTCCCCTCTTTTGAAATCAGTTTCGCTACAGCACCCGCTGCTCTAGCTAATTGTCCACCCTTTCCAAGTGTGATTTCTATGTTATGTATGGCCGTGCCTAAGGGTATATTGGTTGAAGTAGATTCTTCTTTTTGATCAAGCAAAACCCCTTCCCAAACTGTACAAGCTTCTTCCAAAGCATACGGCTTTCTGGATGTAGATGATATCTATACAGATGGATCTTATATATATCGTCCAATTCTTCTAAATATCCTTACCACATGAGTGGATATATAAGAAGCAAAATCTGCCGAATCACTCATGCTATGATCTTCTACATCCTAGGTCTTCCCGTTCCGTCATCTGGCTTATGTTCGTCATGTAGCATTCAGACCGAATGACTCTATGAAATTACGTTGATACTTCCACATATTACGGGTAACGTAGGAGACATCTCTATTTTTCCCCGGGGGAATCCTTAGAATTACCACTGCTTAGCTTTCAATTCGCCTCTGACCATCAAATGAAATGTGAATAACCCGTCCTCCTCTCTTTGAAAGAGGGGGCGCTTCCGCTTCTGTCGGTGCTTGAAACACTTTTGTCTTCTCCATATTACTATATCTCTAGAGTCAATAATTTGAGATAATGAACTACTGAACTCAATCACTTGCTGCCGTTACTCTTCAGTTTTCTGTTG